CAAAATATTTGATTTTATTGGTCCTTACTTAGGTAAACGCATCAACTCAATTTGTTTCTTCCTTGCTATTAGTTTATTAATAAGTAGTTGACTCTAAATCATGAATTGTCGGATGACTCATTACTCAGATAAAGAAATCTTTTTTTCTTTTTTGTGGGTATTAAATACTTGTGTATTAAATACTCTAGTATCAACTATTGTTATTTTCCTTTTATACCTTTTTTTTAGTTGACGAGTTGAAGCAAAAAGGGAACTTTGAATATTTTTTTTCTATTTTCTTTGATATCTATATGTACATGCCCTTATGTATCTGTAAAAAAAGGGAAAATTTATTATTTATATTTAATTCAATACAATATTTAAATAAAATAATAGGAAACTGTAAATGAGAGTTTCTTTCTCACATACACCTTCGATCACATTACATTGTCATCTCGTATGCATCAATATGGAAATATTTGATTGATATCTGAAGCCATGATTCGATTTTTTTTGATTTTTTATACAATTTTATTCTTATACAAATAGAATTTAGAATCTTGTTATGTTCTCGAATCAAAAAAAGATATTGAAATGCCCTTTAGGTATTAATTTGGAATAAGACTTTCTTTCTCTAGGCAGGAACGCAATATATTTCCTATGAAATATATGGAAACAAGAAGATTCAATAAGAGATATCGACGGATTTCCTAATAAAAAAATATGAAATAAAAAAAAATCTACTGTTTCAATTTTATCTCTATCGAATTTGAATATCAGAATAGTGGATATAGTAATGATTCGATGGGTTAGGTCCACTTACTTTTTCTTTTTGATTTGTCGATTTCTAATCTATCGAAAAATGGAAAAAAAGAATATCTATTTGGCGATTCAAGAGACGACTTATCATTATTATTCATTGTATTATAATTTAATTAGAATGAAATTCAAAAAAATTCGAAATTGAATTATACACTTTCGAATGAAATTTTGACTATTAGAAAGTAAAGAACGTAAAAGCCCCTTATCGGATTTGAACCGATGACTTACGCCTTACCATGGCGTTACTCTACCACTGAGTTAAAAGGGCCGTCTTGGTTTAATTCCTGACTGAGTCGATAGGTAAATAAAATCTATCTATATATATATATATTAAATATATATACAATAGACGCATAGTAGTTAGTAGCTCATTTCGGAACTAGAAACGATAATTTGAATTTACTTCAAATTTACTTAACGGTTTTTTTCTTTTTTAATATTGGATTTGATAAATATCCATGCAATGACTTATTTTACTTGAAATTGCCTACCACATCAAAATAGAACGAAATTCATTTGATTTATACATGTACTCAGCAATTTGACATAGACCCAAGAAATTTTATCTTGATATGTGATGAAGAGATACGGATTATCCTCTGAACAATAATTTTCTAAAAAAAAAAGCAAATTTTCGATAACTTCACTTATAAATCCACCTTTCTTCCCTAATTAGAAGATGGATTCTGTCTGACTTTCTTGGATTAGTGTTAGATAGGGATACTACTATTTCTTAACAATGAGATGAGGCAATCTATGAAGAAAAGTAAAAAAAACGAAACTTAACCCTATTTTTTTATGTCAGACCAATCACTTCTTGAAAAGATTCTGTACTAGACGATTTTTCGATTTTTTTTTATTTAATATTTCTACTTCAAATATAAAAAGAAAATATATTGATTTTTTTCTAGAATTGTGATTAGAATTATGAATACAAATGTAAAATAAAAAAATGATATAGAATTCTATAGAAAAAGGAAAAAACCTTATAAGCTAGCCATACGATTTTATTATATTGACAATTTTAAAAAACTCATACTATGATCATAGTATGATGGCGGTTGAGCAAGTATGCCCCCATCGTCTAGTGGTTCAGGACATCTCTCTTTCAAGGAGGCAGCGGGGATTCGACTTCCCCTGGGGGTAGGGTACTACGAAAGGAAGTTGATCATGGATTATCCATAAAGTTAGAATAGATTCTTCCTGGGTCGATGCCCGAGCGGTTAATGGGGACGGACTGTAAATTCGTTGGCAATATGTCTACGCTGGTTCAAATCCAGCTCGGCCCAATAATTCGCTGTCTACATAACCCTTTTTGTTTTGCATAAATGACAGAGAAGGGTAAGAAAAAAGGTCAAATTTAGGGGTATATTTGACTTGACTTTTTTCTTTATTTCTGGTGTCTAGTTACTTTATTGTTTCCATAAAAAATTCCGATCGTGATCTTGCTAAGGATCCCAATATGGATCCTTTAAATATAAACTTTAATGAACAGAGTCGAGAAAATCATCTATTTTTTTTTATTTATAGATTATCAATCGATTTGATAATAATGCAAAGATTACCAGTAATCCGTCAGGCTATCACTAAAGTGATATCCATATAGATATCAATATATCACTTGTGACTTTCTTTGTTACAAAACAATAATTTTAATCTCAAATTAAAATGAAATCATAAGAAGGAATATGTAAGCTACCCACTTGATTTCCATGGGATTGTAGTTCAATTGGTCAGAGCACCGCCCTGTCAAGGCGGAAGCTGCGGGTTCGAGCCCCGTCAGTCCCGGCGGATTCAATAAAAAAAGATATTAACTCCCCTTTTTGTTTCTGGGCAACGGGATCCAAATGGTTTTATTTATCTTTTTGTTTTATTTTTCTTTTTTCATCAAGCAAAAGAAAGGGGTATTTCCATTATTTTAACTAGCACCAATTGATGGTAGAGAGACATATGTAAATTTGTAAAATAATTATAATTATTGAGAGCATTCAACACTTCAAGAAAGAGATACTGTATGGGGTTTTCGCTTTTTGTCAACTTAATTCGTGTAGGAAAATGGACTAGGATAGCGTATAATACATTTGCCAAGAGTACCTAATATATACTTTTCTTTCTATGAAGTTAAGGAATTGAAAATAGTTCGAATCCACCCAAGGAAAGAGGATATTTAAAAAATAAAGATAAAATGAGTCTTCCCTAATGAATATGCTCTTTTTAAAGATTAGAGTCGATGTCGAAGAAAAAACGCGTAAGAAAATTTAACTAGTTATTTTTTGGAATATTTAAGTTTTTTTTACTGGGACTCGTCTTTGTCACATTCTCTTTCCTTGTTTTCCAAAAAGATGATAGACCCTTAAAAAATTTTGAAAATTTCAAATTGAACTTCGTACTTGTTTTCTCTATTCGATTTCTATTGTTTATTTAATAAGGTTCTTTAGAAACTATTTTTGTAAACAATCGAAGTAGAAAAGGTTTTTTATGATACTTCATCAGATAATTGTACAAGGAAAGTAAAGTACTAGGTTGTAGAAAAGAAAGCGGGGAAAAAGAATTCTAAATCAATATTTTTTGATTGGATCAGGAATCTCATTATGTGTTCGGTGTGGATAAAAGATCTTCCTATGTTATACTATTAAATTCTTGACGATGAATCGATTTTATAGCTCTGATATTGTTATTCATGATATTTATTTCATTCGATATCATCGAAATCTAAATTCATCTGAGTGAGTTTACAAGCGAAAGATTTCTCATCTCTATGGGATTAAATCCCGAGATATTCCAAAGAAAAAAAAAATAAATAATAAACGATTAAATTATGGAAGTAAATATTCTTGCATTTATTGCTACTGCACTCTTCATTCTCGTTCCTACTGCTTTTTTGCTTATAATTTACGTAAAAACGGTTAGTCAAAATGATTAATTTGAATACAATTTGACTATCAACGAAAAAAAAGGATTTCAATTTCTCGTCTTAAATGAAAGGAATGCATTAGACTCAGTAGTAGTATCCTAAGGGGCCCGCTAGTATGGTAGAAAGAGATCTCTTTCTACCATACTAGCCATTATGTATGGTTATTGTAATGTATAAAGATACAAGTGAAATATCTTAATATAAAGGAATCCACCTATATATCTCTTTTTCTTTATAAATGTCAATATAAATTAAATAGAATATTAAATGTATGTACATACTTTTAATATTTCATTTGTTTATTTGATCCATTTAATCCCCATTCGATGAAAACTTCTTCAGATTTCTAAAGGGGGTTACCCCATGAATGGTTAACCGTGTAAACTCTGATATAAAAATAGAAACTGAGTCAATAAAACAAAACATAAATCCAATTTCGAAACAAAAATCTTACAAAAATTGCCGAACGGTCTAGAAAACTAAAACAATTGATACAGGTTGGTAGAGTTTTATTATTACCGCAATTAGGAGTACTTCTAGAGTCCACTTCTTCCCCACACTACGAGAGAGAGGGAAAATGTAAAAACTACCATTAAAGCAGCCCACGCGAGACTTACTATATCCATGTGAATTCTGTCCCCTATTTCTATGAATATGAAGAAACTATTCCATTATTGTTCACTAATAATAGTGAAATCACTGGTGCAAAGTCAAAAAAAGGGAGAGGTATTTGGTCACCATTGATGAACTACTCCAAAAAATCCACTTATCTTATAATGAGTTATTCTTAATTATAGAATTTCTAGTAGAATCGACAAGATGTAAATACAAGCAAATGGACACTTTTTGAAGTATCCAAGGAATCTCACTCACATGTAGAAAGAATAAGACTTTTTTTTTCTTTTATCATTTTTTATTTTTGGAAGTAAAATGAAAGGCAATTCTTCATCTAATTTCATATTGATTGAATGTCTGAGCATTACGAGACTTTCATGAGTCTGTATCCAAAGTATCTTAGGTCCTTTCCAAAACTATTAATTTCATTCCTATCCAATCTAATGGAAGACTCAGTTAAGTGGAACTAAATTAGTAGTGGAAAGTAAAGATTTACGGATTTCCCTCCACTACTTTAAGTTTTCCTTGAATCTGATAGGCAAAACTTTAGGTTAGAGAATAGAACCTCGAGAGCCCGGGGCTTAGACTCACGAAACGAAAGTATCAAGAGTCTTTTCCTACGTTTGTTATAATAGAGTCTGTTGTTGAGGCGGCACCCGGATTTGAACTGGGGAAAAAGGATTTGCAGTCCCCCGCCTTACCACTCGGCCATGCCGCCAAAACGATAGAAACTAGATTCCAATTTTCTCTTTTTTTTTCAACTCCAAAAAAAAAAAAAAATATATATATAGATTTTGAGTCACAAAATATAGAATCCAGTACAAACCAGAACCATTAACTATTGACTTTAAATTCATGACCATTTTTGAATTCAAATTCAAATCTACATTTTTTTATTTCTAATAATATTAAGAAAATCATTAGAAATGGATTTATAACTAATCTATATTGAGTTTTTTCAATAAAAAAGAAATCTTCTTCAGTTTCAATTATAACAGTAATGATGAGTATATGTAAACCCCAGAATCAGAACATACGTTACGTTGTGTTATAGAGCTATAGCTCTATAATGGGGTATTTTATCTCTCTAGGGATGCTTTTGAGGAGTAATTCTCACTAAATTTTTATATTTCAATTTTTGATTGAATACATTGAAGAGAAAATTTCATTTTTGATAGAGCATAGCATGTGCTGTCCCAAATAGAACTGTACCACAATAAAAGAAGAAAAAGAGACATATATATCTGTGCATTCTTTTTTATTTTAATAATAAAAAAAATTAATAAATAAAAAAAAAACAAGTTTTCTTACCTAACTTAAATTCAATGATATTCTAACTATATCTATTCAAAATAGGTAAAAATCAATCTCTTTTCTGCAAATATTTTTTTGAACAATGAAATAAAAATACATGGAAAAGTAAAGTGGTTCAAAAAAAAAATTTCTATTTATTATATGTTTATCTGCTCGAACAGATCCAAGCGTGGATACATTTTTTTATGGTATGCAATCGAATTGGAATATGTAATATCATAGGTGAAAATGAAATTACTTTTTTCTAGTCTTTACAAAACTCCATAAGTTCCAGTGGTATTTCTCAATTCTGTTCCATTTGGATCTCTTTCATATAAAAAATGCCAATTGAATCTAGTCTCCGTTCATACGTATTTCATACATTCCATATATCGTGGAGTTGAATAAAATTTCATGTGATTCAGTAAACAGAATAGAAATTCCATTATTGCTAGATCGAATTCTATGGATATGATTCGGTGAAGAATGAGAGATGGGATTTTTTCAATAAACGGATAAATGGGAAATTCAAAAAAGATGCTCGGGGATGGAAAAGAGGGAACATCTACAATACCCGGATTTAATCAGATACAATTTGAAGGGTTTTATCGGTTTATTGATCAGGGTTTAATAGAAGAACTTTCTAAGTTTCCAAAAATTGAAGATATAGATCACGAAATTGAATTTCAATTATTTATGGAAACATATCAATTGGTAGAACCTCTGATAAAAGAACGAGATGCTGTCTATGAATCACTTACATATTCTTCTGAATTATATGTATCCGCGGGATTAATTTGGAAAACCAGTAGGAATATGCAAGAACAAAGAATTTTTATTGGAAACATTCCTTTAATGAATTCCCTTGGAACTTCTATAGTAAACGGAATATACAGAATTGTGATCAATCAAATATTGCAAAGTCCTGGTATCTATTACCAGTCAGAATTGGATCATAACGGGATTTCGGTCTATACCGGCACCATAATATCAGATTGGGGAGGCAGGTTAGAATTAGAGATTGATAAAAAAGCAAGAATATGGGCTCGTGTGAGTAGGAAACAGAAAATATCTATTCTAGTTCTATCATCAGCTATGGGTTCGAATCTAAGAGAAATTCTAGAGAATGTTTGCTACCCTGAAATTTTCTTATCTTTCTTGACCGATAAGGAGAAAAAAAAAATTGGGTCAAAAGAAAATGCTATTTTGGAGTTTTATCAACAATTTTCTTGTGTAGGTGGGGATCCAATATTTTCTGAATCCTTATGTAAGGAATTACAAAAAAAATTCTTTCACCAAAGGTGTGAATTAGGAAGGATTGGTCGCCGAAATATTAATTGGAGACTGAATCTTAATATACCTCAGAACAATATATTTTTGTTACCACGAGATATATTAGCAGCTGCCGATCATTTGATTGGGATGAAATTTGGAATGGGTACACTTGATGATATGAATCATTTGAAAAATAAACGGATTCGCTCTGTAGCGGATCTTTTACAAGACCAGCTCGGGTTGGCTCTGGCTCGTTTAGAAAATGTAGTTAAGGGAACTATATCCGGAGCAATTAGGCATAAATTGATACCTACTCCTCAGAATTTGGTAACTTCAACTCCGTTAACAACTACTTATGAATCCTTTTTCGGATTACACCCATTATCTCAAGTTTTGGATCGAACTAATCCATTGACACAAATCGTTCATGGGAGAAAATTGAGTTATTTGGGCCCTGGCGGATTAACAGGGCGAACTGCTAATTTTCGGATACGAGATATCCATCCTAGTCACTATGGGCGTATTTGTCCCATTGACACGTCTGAAGGAATCAATGTTGGACTTATTGGATCTTTATCAATTCATGCCAGAATTGGCGATTG